TAGGATTCGAACCCAGATGAAGTTCTGACCATCTGTCAGAGAAAAAAGAACGAATTGATCTTGTAGGATTCCCAAGAAATTCTTCGATTTCTTCCGGAAACAGATGATTCTTCATCCGCTTCTCAGGTTCCGTGAATAGCCAGGACATGGAGGAAGATCCAAAAAGGCATTTCGGGAATCGATCTGATTCTATCTCTGTTCGTTCCGTTTGAAGAAAGGAAGGATCCCAAAGAATCGATCTCTCTTTTAGTTGCTGAATCTCTGTTTGATCGATCAATGTGTGATATTCTGAATTCTCATTTCTAACGGAATCGAAATGATCTCTGGATTGATCAGAAGAAGATCCTTTCCATTGGCTAGAATCCGTTACTTGAACGAAAATAGATCTTGTGGAATCATATTGAATATTTGACAATACATTCCGTACCTTGCTAAAAAACCGATCCTTGTTTACCAACCACACATTGTCTAACCAAATCCAATTCTCTCTCGAGACGTTCTCCGATTCGTGCTGATTCTTCCCCCAACTAACGAAGAGATCTTGGCGGAATTGCCACATATGAAATTTAGCACAATTTTGCAAAGAAATACCCCACTTGTTTCTCGAGAAGAGATGGGAAACATGCTCAATATCATTGGATTGCATAGTTGCCCCAGCTCCTTGTTGTTTGAATAAACTATCCCCCTGAGTTGGTATTTTTTCACGAAAAGCAGACATGAGATAACAAATCAAGTCTTTCCCTAATATTTTGAATAGCTGTCCCGAATTCAAGTTGATTATGTTTCGTTTCTTCCTCGGAGAAAGACGATCAAACAATTTCCAATCATGGTCCTTGCGGATCGGATCATCTAAAAAAAGAAACTCCAGATATTTGCTATCTTTCTCTTTGAATGAGATCTCAATTCCAGCTACGGTTTCATTAAATATCTGACAACTAGAATCCCTCTTTTTTCCGATCTGGTTCCTCCACCACCGCGAACCCCGGTTAGATTCAGGCATGATACGCTTTTTCTTTATTGGGATAACCCAAGTACTCTCTTGCGGATCCATGAAACAACTATCAGAAATCTTTTTCCCTTTTGGAAGATACAGGAGCGAAACAATCAACCTATTTATATTGGAAGACCAAAAAGATTCTTCCAATGTCTCCTTTCTGGGTCCAATGGAATTCATAGGTATAGGAAGAAGCCCCATCAAATAGAGATCCTTTCTTTCGACCATCTTTCGATTGTTAATACGAGATATAAGGACCACTACTACAAGCAGTACTACACCTTTGATCGTGAAATATCGATTGCTTGTTGCACCCTGTGAATCACGTGAAAGTAGGATACTCAAAATTCGGGGGTCAAAGAGTTTCATAAAACGTTCTTGGTGGAAAAAAATGTGAGTGAAAGATCCCACTGAATCAAATTTGATCCATGAATCTAAGAAATAGTGAGAATTCTTGATCTCTCTCAATATCTCTCTCAATTCGAATATCCAGGATTTGAATTGATGTCGTTTCATTGATTCCTCCTAAAGATTTCATTTCAATTGGAATTTGGTTATTCACGATGTACGATGATCCCTGTTAAGCATCCATGGCTGAATGGTTAAAGCGCCCAACTCATAATTGGCAAATTCGTAGGTTCAATTCCTGCTGGATGCACGCCAATGGGAACATTCAATAAGTCTATTGGAATTGGCTCTGTATCAATGGAATCTCATCATCCATACATAGCGAATCGGTATGGTATATTCATACCATAACATACGAACAGTAAGAACTAGAATTCTTATCGATACTGGAACTCATAGGGAAGAAAATGGATTTATGGATGGAATCAAATATGCAGTATTTACAGAAAAAAGTATTCGGTTATTGGGGAACAATCAATATACTTCTAATGTCGAATCAGGATCAACTAGGACAGAAATAAAGCATTGGGTCGAACTCTTCTTTGATGTCAAGGTAATAGCTATGAATAGTCATCGACTCCCGGGAAGGGGTAGAAGGATGGGACATACAATGCATTACAGACGCATGATCATTACGCTTCAACCGGGTTATTCTATCCCACCTCTTATAGAGAAAAGAACTTAAAGCAAAAGATTTAATAACACGGCAATACATTTATACAAAACTTCTACCCCGAGCACACGCAATGGAGCCGTAGACAGTCAAGTGAAATCCAATCCACGAAATAATTTGATCTATGGACAGCATCGTTGTGGTAAAGGTCGTAATGCCAGAGGGATCATTACCGCAGGGCATAGAGGGGGAGGTCATAAGCGTCTATACCGTAAAATCGACTTTCGACGGAATGAAAAAGAGATATCTGGTAGAATCGTAACCATAGAATATGACCCTAATCGAAATGCATACATTTGTCTCATACACTATGGGGATGGTGAGAAGAGATATATTTTACATCCCAGAGGGGCTATAATTGGAGATACCATTGTTTCTGGTACAGAAGTTCCTATATCAATGGGAAATGCCCTACCTTTGAGTGCGGTTTGAACTATTGATTTACGTAATTGGGAGTAACCAATTAGGTTTACGACGAAACCTATAAATTGATCACTGATCCAATTGGAGTACCCCTACGGGATAGACCTCAACAGAAAACTGTTGAGTAACGGCAGCAAGTGATTGAGTTCAGTAGTTCCTCATAGAAAATTATTGACTCTAGAGATATGGTAATATGGAGAAGACAAAATTGTTTGAAGCGCGCACAGAACCGGAAGCGCCCCTTGTTTCAAAGAGAGGAGGACGGGTTATTCACATTTCATTTGATGGTCAGAGGCGAATTGAAAGCTAAGCAGTGGTAATTAGAAAGACCCCCCGGGGAAAAATAGAGATGTCTCCTACGTTACCCGTAATATGTGGAAGTATCGACGTAATTTCATAGAGTCATCCGGTCTGAATGCTACATGAAGAACATAAGCCAGATGACGGAACGGGGAGACCTAGGATGTAGAAGATCATAACATGAGTGATTCGGCAGATTTGGATTCCTATATATCCACTATATCCACTCATGTGGTACTTCATCATACGATTCATATAAGATCCATCTGTCTAGATATCATCATATACATCTAGAAAGCCGTATGCTTTGGAAGAAGCTTGTACAGTTTGGGAAGGGGTTTTTATTGAGAAAAAAGAAGAATCTACTTCAACCGATATGCCCTTAGGCACGGCCATACATAACATAGAAATCACACTTGGAAAGGGTGGACAATTAGCTAGAGCAGCAGGCGCTGTAGCGAAACTGATTGCGAAAGAGGGCAAATCGGCCACATTAAGATTACCATCTGGGGAGGTCCGTTTGATATCCAAAAACTGCTTAGCAACAGTCGGACAAGTGGGTAATGTTGGGGTGAACCAAAAGAGTTTGGGTAGAGCCGGATCTAAGTGTTGGCTAGGTAAGCGTCCTGTAGTAAGAGGAGTAGCTATGAACCCTGTAGACCATCCCCATGGGGGCGGTGAAGGGAGAGCCCCAATTGGTAGAAAAAAACCCACAACCCCTTGGGGTTATCCTGCGCTTGGAAGAAGAAGTAGGAAAAGGAACAAATATAGTGATAGTTTTATTCTTCGTCGCCGTAAATAGGAACATTGAAAATCAAATTTTTTTAATTGGAAATAATGTGATGGGCGAACGACGGGAATTGAACCCGCGCATGGTGGATTCACAATCCACTGCCTTGATCCACTTGGCTACATCCGCCCCTTCCCTTATCTAGCTAAAGTATTTTCTCTTTTTTCCATTCATCATTATACTTCAGATTAAGATCGAGATATTGGACATAGAATGCCAATTTAAAAAATGAAAAAAAAAAGGAGTAATCAGCCGTGACACGTTCACTAAAAAAAAATCCTTTTGTAGCTAATCATTTATCGGGAAGAATTGAAAAACTCAACAGGAGGGAGGAGAAAGAAATCATAGTGACTTGGTCTCGGGCATCTACCATTATACCCACAATGATTGGCCATACAATCGCTATTCATAATGGAAAGGAACATTTACCTATTTATATCACAGATCGTATGGTCGGTCACAAATTGGGAGAATTCGCGCCTACTCTCACTTTCGTGAGACACGCTAGAAACGATAATAAATCTCGTCGTTAGTCGTTCTACTAAGTATTCCTGTGAAAAGCCTTATCTTAATATCTTAAGAGTCTTTATCTTATAGTAAGAGTATAGGTATATTTCTTTTTTCTAGTATACTAATAAGACTTAGACTTTTCTGACTTATCTTATACTATACTTCACCTAGGCACTTATCATTCATTGGCGGGGGAGAGCTTTTATGATAAAGAACGAAAATTCGGATAGAGAAGCAAAAGTTTTAGCTCAACATATATGTATGTCTGTTTTCAAAGCACGAAGAGTAATTGATCAGATTCGCGGACGCTCTTATGAGGAAACACTCATGATACTAGAACTAATGCCTTATTGGGCATCTTATTCAATCTTAAAATTAATTTAT